TACAAACATTAATTGGTCGCGTATTAGCAGACGATATATATATAGGTTCACGGTGCATTGCCATTCGAAATAAAGATATTGGGATTGGACTTATCAATCGATTCATAACTTTTCAAACACAACCAATATCTATTCGAACTCCCTTTACTTGTAGGAATACATCTTGGATCTGCCGATTGTGTTATGGCCGAAGTCCTACTCATGGCGACCTGGTGGAATTGGGAGAAGCTGTAGGTATTATTGCGGGTCAATCTATTGGAGAACCGGGTACTCAACTAACATTAAGAACTTTTCATACCGGCGGAGTATTCACAGGGGGTACTGCAGAACATGTGCGAGCCCCTTCTAATGGAAAAATAAAATTCAATGAAGATTTGGTTTATCCTACACGTACACGTCACGGGCATCCCGCTTTTCTATGTTATATAGACTTGTATGTAACTATTGAAAGTGACAATATTCTACATAACGTGACTATTCCACCAAAAAGTTTTCTATTAGTTCAAAATGATCAATATGTAGAATCAGAACAAGTGATTGCTGAGATTCGCGCGGGAACATACACTTTGAATTTGAAAGAAAGAGTTCGAAAATATATTTATTCTGACTCAGAGGGAGAAATGCATTGGAGTACCGATGTATACCATGCAACCGAATTTACATGTAGTAATGTTCATATATTACCAAAAACAAGTCATTTATGGATATTATCAGGAAGATCGCGCAAGTCCGGTACAGTCTCTTTTTCATTCCGCAAGGATCAAGATCAAATGAACATTCATTCTCTTTCTACCGAAGAAAGAGATATTTCTAACGTTTTAATAAGTAATGATCAAGTAAGACATAAATCCTTTAGTTTAAATCCTTCTGGTCAAAAAGAAAGGAGAATGCCTAATTATTCAGGATTGAATCAAATCATATATATGGATCATTGTCATTTTATACATTCTGCTATTTTCCACGATACTTCGGATTTATTGGCAAAGAGGCGAATAAATAGATTCATCATTCCATTTCCATTCCAATCGATTCAAGAACGAGACAAGGAACTAATGTTCCCTTCCGGTATCTCGATTCAAATACCTATCAATGGTCTTTTTCGTAGAAATAGTATTCTTGCTTATTTCAATGATCCTCAATACAGAACACAGAGTTCAGGAATTACTAAATATAGGACTATAGGAATTCATTCCATTTTTAAAAGTAAAAAAGAGGATTTAATTGAGTATCGAGGAGTCAAAGAATTTAAGCCAAAATACCAAATAAAAGTCGATCGATTTTTTTTCATTCCCGAGGAAGTACATATTTTACCTGAACCTTCTTCCATAATGGTACGGAACAATAGTATCGTTGGAGTAGATACACCAATCACTTTAAATATAAGAAGTCGAGTAGACGGATTGGTTCGAGTGGAGAAGAAAAAAAAAAGGATTGAATTAAAGATATTTTCTGGGGATATCCATTTTTCCGGAGAGATGGATAAGATATCCCGACACAGTGGCATCTTGATACCACCCGGAACGGTAAAAAAAAAGAATTATAAGGAATCAAAAAAAATGAAAAATGGGATCTATGTCCAATGGATCACAACTACCAAGAAAAAGTATTTTGTTTTGGTTCGACCCGTAATTCTATATGAAATAGCGGACGGTATCAATTTAGTAAAACTTTTCCCCCAAGATCTGTTCCAGGAAAGGGATAACCTGGAACTTAAAGTTCTCAATTATATTCTTTATGGAAATGATGGAAAATCAATTCGGAGAATTTATGACACAAGGATTCAATTAGTTCGGACTTGTTTAGTCTTGAATTGGGATCAAGACAAGAAAAGTTCTTCTATCGAAGAGGCCCGCGCTTCGTTTGTTGAAGTAAATACAAATGGTTTGATTGCGGATTTCCTAAGAATTGACTTAATGAAATCCCATATTTCGTATATAAGAAAAAGGAATGATCCGTCCGGTTCAGGATTGATATTGGATAATGAGTCAGATCGAACCAATATCAATACATTTTTTTCTAGTTATTCCAAGACAAAAATTCAACAATCACTTAGACAAAATCACGGAACTATTCGTATGTTGTTGAATAGAAATAAGGATTGCCGATATTTGATAATTCTTTCATCATCTAATTGTTTTCAAATGGAACCATTCAACGATGTAAAATATCACAATGGGATAAAAGAAGGAATTCAAAAAATGAAACGAGATCCTCTAATTCCAATTAAGAATTCGTTAGGCCCTTTAGGAATAGCCCTTCAAGTTGCAAATTTTTATTCATTGTACCGTTTAATAACGCATAATAAGATCTCGATAACTAAAAATTTGCAACTTGACAAATTAAAGGAAACGTTTCAAGTAATTCAATATTATTTAATGGACGAAAACGAGAGAATTTATAAGCCCGATCTATGCAGTAACATCGTTTTCAATCTATTCCATTTGAATTGGCATTTTCTCCATCATAATTATCATCATAATTCTTGTGAAAAAACGTTTACAATAATTAGCCTTGGGCAATTTCTTTGTGAAAATGTATGTATAGCTCAAATGAAACATGGACCACACCTAAAATCGGGTCAAATTCTAATTGTTCAAATGGATTCTGTAGTAATAAGATCGGCTAACCCTTATTTGGCGACTCCAAGAGCAACTGTTCATGGCCATTTTGGAGAAATCCTTTATGAAGGAGATATATTAGTTACATTTATATATGAAAAATCGAGATCTGGTGATATAACACAGGGTCTTCCAAAAGTGGAACAGGTATTAGAAATGCGTTCGATTGATTCAATATCTATGAACCTAGAAAAGAGAGTTGACGCTTGGAACGAACGTATAACAAGAATTCTCGGCATTCCTTGGGGATTCTTAATTGGTGCTGAGATAATTATAGTGCAAAGTCGTATTTCTTTGGTTAATAAGATCCAAAAAGTTTATCGATCCCAGGGAGTGCATATTCATAATAGACATATAGAAATTATTGTGTGTCAAATAACATCCAAAGTCGTGGTTTCAGAAGATGGAATGTCTAATGTTTTTTCACCCGGCGAACTAATTGGATTGTTGCGAGCTGAACGAACGGGGCGTGCCTTGGAAGAAGCGATTTGTTACCGAGCTATATTATTGGGAATAACAAAAACATCTCTGAATACTCAAAGTTTCATATCCGAAGCGAGTTTTCAAGAAACTACTAGAGTTTTAGCAAAAGCCGCTCTTCGAGGTCGTATTGATTGGTTGAAAGGTCTAAAAGAGAACGTTGTTTTAGGGGGAATGATACCCGTTGGTACCGGATTCAAAAGAGTAATGCATCTTTCAAGGCTAAGGCAACATAACAAGATTACCTTGGAAACCAAAAACAAGAATTTATTCGAGGGAGAAATGGGAGATATTTTGTTCCACCACAGAGAATTATTTCCTTTTTTCATTTCAAAGAATTTATGCGATATATCAGAGCAATCTAGGATTTAATGATTCCTAAGAGCGGATTCATCCCCTTAAACGTGGTCATTTAATTTGGTAATAAAAGATGCTAAAGAAAATAAGAAAATAAATAGAAAAAGATGAATGGCCTGATCATGTATCAATGGCCAATCTTCGGTAGAAGAAAAGGTTCCGTCGGAACAATTATCTCTTTCTATTTCAAGATACCTGGTCTATTTTTTCAATTAAAAAAGTGTGGGGATAAATGACAAAAAGATATTGGAACATAACTTTTGAAGAACTGATGGAAGCAGGAGTTCATTTTGGCCACGGTACTAGGAAATGGAATCCTAGAATGGCACCTTATATATCCGCAAAGCGTAAGGGTATTCATATTATAAATCTTACTAAAACTGCTCGTTTTTTATCAGAAGCTTGTGATTTAGTTTTTGATGCAGCAAGTAGGGGGAAACAATTCTTAATTGTTGGTACAAAAAAGAAAGCAGCTGATTCAGTAGCGCGGGCTGCAATAAGAGCTCGGTGTCATTATGTTAATCAAAAATGGCTCAGCGGTATGTTAACTAATTGGTATACTACAGAAACAAGACTTAATAAGTTTAGGGACTTGAGAACGGAACAAAATAAGGGGAGACTGAACTGTCTTCCAAAAAGAGATGCCGCTATGTTGAAGAGACAATTATCTCACTTGGAAACATATCTGGGCGGCATGAAATATATGACAGGATTACCCGATATTGTAATAATTGTTTATCAGCAAGAAGAATATATGGCTCTTCGAGAATGTATTACTTTGGGAATTCCAACAATTTCTTTAATCGATACAAATTCTGACCCGGATCTCGCAGATATTTCTATTCCAGCTAATGATGATGCTATAGCTTCAATCCGATTCATTCTGAACAAGTTAGTATTTGCAATTTGTGAGGGTCGTTCTAGCTATATACGGAATCTTTGATTAATAATAAGATAAATAAATTCTTTGGTTGGGCGAATTCATAGATTTATGAAATCGGTTCCTATACTATTACTAATACTAAATCACGCAAAAAAAAAAAAAGAAAAAGATCAAAATAACCATAAATATTATGTGATTAGTCGGTATTCAAAATAGGAAATGAAAGTAGACAAGTAAAAAAGGAGATGGTTGAATCAAAATAATTTCTTTTCAAGTTCTATTTCTTTTAGAGGGCAGGGCGATATGAATGTTCTATTATGTTCCATTAACACATCAAAAAGATTATATGATTTATCTGCTGTTGAAGTAGGTCAACATTTCTATTGGCAAATAGGGGGTTTTCAAGTGCATGCCCAAGTACTTATTACTTCTTGGGTTGTGATTGCTATCTTATTAGTTTCAGCCATTCTAGTTGTTCGAGATCCGCAAACTATTCCCACTTTCGTTCAGAATTTATTTGAATATGTCCTTGAATTCATTCGAGACGTGAGCAAAACTCAGATTGGAGAAGAATATGGTCCGTGGGTTCCCTTTATTGGAACTATGTTTCTATTTATTTTTGTTTCTAATTGGTCCGGGGCTCTTTTGCCTTGGAAAATAATAAAGTTACCTCATGGGGAATTAGCTGCTCCTACAAATGATATAAATACTACCGTTGCATTAGCTTTACTTACGTCAGTAGCATATTTCTATGCGGGTCTTTCAAAAAAAGGATTAGCTTATTTTGGTAAATACATCCAACCAACTCCAATCCTTTTACCGATTAACATCTTAGAAGATTTCACAAAACCCTTATCGCTTAGTTTTCGACTTTTTGGAAATATATTAGCTGATGAATTAGTAGTTGTTGTTCTTGTTTCTTTAGTACCTTTAGTAGTTCCTATACCTGTCATGTTCCTTGGATTATTTACAAGCGGTATTCAAGCTCTTATTTTTGCTACTTTAGCTGCGGCTTATATAGGTGAATCCATGGAAGGCCATCATTGACTAGTTTTCGAAATAGTCTTTTTTTTCGATTCGATTATAGATATATATCTTTAGATTAGGATATATTAGTATATTATATATTAGGAACTATAACTTTTTGTATGATATCTACATTTACGACGTGTGATTAAAAAAAAAGATGTTATATAGAAATCGAACAGAGTTCCGTTTCATTCATTCACATTCAATTCAACGATTGACCAAAAGAGAATTAAAAAAAACATTACATTTAGATCACTCAAATCCTGATATTTTTATGCAATAATTCGGTCTAACGAATTGATTTAGATGGATTATATCCATATGGGATAATCATAAATAAGAGAAAGGTCTTTCAAAAGACCGAGATTCAAAAAAACAAAACAAATAGAGTAGGAGTGAAAAGGGTCGAACTAGGTGTATATAATCTAATCGCTATAAGACAACTCTTTCTTTTTTGAAGGTTTCAAAGAATGATTCTCGAATCCGATTGAATCTAAGACACGACTAATTGGTTTACGGTATGAGAGAAACACATGTATATGTGATATTAGATATGAACTAATTATATACGAACTAACTATATATCTAAATTTGTCCCGCTACTGCTGTAAATTTAGATAGGGATTCAAAAAACGAAATTCTTCCGTAGAAATTGAATCAAGAAAAAGAACGAAGAATTCAAAAAATGGTTCGAAAATTTCAAATTTAAGGTAAGGTAAGGTAAGAACAAAAGTTGTATGGATTTACAAAAACTACGTGAATGGAAACGAAAAAATGAATATCGAAATAATTGAAATAGTTCAATAAAGATTATTTTTTTCAATTCGTAATTCTGAATTACTTCGACTGTATAAATCTTATGTATAAATCTTAGTAATTGAATAATTAAGTCATAATTTGTTGATTGATTATATCATTAACTATTTCTTTCTTTTCTCTATTTTATTTGGGGTACGAGGAACTTATCATGAATCCACTGATTTCTGCTGCTTCCGTTATTGCTGCTGGGTTGGCTATCGGGCTTGCTTCTATTGGACCAGGAGTTGGTCAAGGAACTGCTGCAGGGCAGGCTGTAGAAGGGATTGCGCGACAACCTGAGGCAGAGGGAAAAATACGGGGTACTTTATTGCTTAGTCTAGCTTTTATGGAAGCTTTAACAATTTATGGGCTGGTTGTAGCATTAGCGCTTTTATTTGCGAATCCTTTTGTTTAAAAAAAAAAAATAGAAAAGTCAAAAGACATATTCTTTTTTCCGTCGACTTTCTTTGTTGCTCTTGCTTTTTCAAATTATATTAATATTTCACTCCTACAATTCTTTATTCGTTCGGACAAGAACACAGGGGAAGGACTTATTTAAGGGTGAGGAATTAACATACTGATCCGCCTTATTCCTTCCCCTTTTTAGTACAATGAACCCCCCCCCCCCTTTTTTTTTTTTTTTATTTAGAAATCTTTTTTTATAAAATGTTGAAAACAACTAGAAATTTTGCAATTTACATAAGAACCAGTATCTAATTCTGATAAGTATCATTCTTATGTGGAATCTTCCAATTGACCGACCAATTCAAATAAAATATATATATTTTCTAATAAATTAAAATTAAATAGATTTTTTTTATAAAATTCTTATTATTTTATTACTTATTATTATATTACTATTATTACTACTATTATTAATATTACTACTATTCTTACTAATAATAAATTATTACTAATAATGAATATCAATGAAATGAATATGAATGAATAGTGATTAGATTAATAGTCAAGAATGGGAATCTCATATTATATATAATATATAATCAAAATGTTATATCAAATAAATAAACTAAAAAAAAATATACAAATAGGAATCGTAGAAAGATAATTAGTTTATCCATAAGAGGAGATGAGATCATATGAAAAAGATAACCGATTCTTTCCTTTACTTGGGTTACTGGCCATTCGCCGGAAGTTTCGGGTTTAATACCGATATTTTAGCAACAAATCCAATAAATCTAAGTGTAGTGCTCGGTGTATTGGTTTTTTTTGGAAAGGGGGTGTGTGCGCGTTGTTTATTTCAAGAATAGGTTGGATCCAACCAACTGCACTTTTTTTTTCGTTATAACTAGGAAAGAAACGTGTATGATCCCG